CTTTCCGGAGAATTAGATGGTCTTCCCGAGCAGGCCTTTTATTTGGTAGGTAACATCGATGAAGCTACTGCGAAGGCTATGAACTTAGAAGAGGAGAGCAAATTGAAGAAATGACCTTAAATCTTTGTGTACTGACTCCTAATCGAATTATTTGGGATTCAGAAGTGAAAGAAATCATTTTATCTACTAATAGTGGCCAAATTGGCGTATTACCAAACCACGCCCCTATTGCCACAGCTGTAGATATAGGTATTTTGAGAATACGCCTCAACGACCAATGGGTAACGATGGCTGTGATGGGCGGTTTCGCTAGAATAGGCAATAATGAGATCACCATTTTAGTAAATGATGCAGAGAAGGGTAGTGACATTGATCCACAAGAAGCTCAGCGAACTCTTGAAATAGCTGAAGCTAACTTGAGTAGAGCTGAAGGCAAGAGACAAGCAATTGAGGCGAATCTAGCTCTTAGACGAGCTAGGACACGAGTAGAGGCTATCAATGTTATTTCGTACTAGTCGATGTATCAGAATAATCAAAAGAAGTTCTGTTTATACACCCTATTTGGATTCCGCCAATTGGATACACTCAAGTGTAATCTGATGTAACGAACAAAAAAAAAAAAATACAAATATGAGTATGAGTAGTGGGAGGATAATAGGGAAAGGGTACAAAATCCATAAAAAAAGAAAAGAAGGTGGGTAGAAAAACTTATTAGATACCAGAGTCAATGGTATCTAATAAGTTCTACCTACTATTGGATTTGAACCAATGACTCCCGCCGTATGAAAGCAATACTCTAACCACTGGGTTAAGTAGGTCATTTATCATCACAAAGAGAAAGAAAAAATGGGACCAATCACATCGGAGATTATAGACAGAATATGACTTCTCAGCAATACCAATCCTTGGCAGGAAACGGATCAGAGAGCTATCATGTGGGATTATGGAATATCCATCTTGACAAGAAATTATCTAGATGTTAATATGTCTATGAGTCTATGACAAGGGCTATAGCTCAGTTAGGTAGAGCACCTCGTTTACACGCGCGCCAATGCTTTTTCAGAGGAGCCCATCATGCAATCAACAGAATTGATCTTATTGAGAAATCGATGTCTTACTCCATGGATTCGAGGAACAAGAGAACAATAGCATGACAAAAATTTGGTTCGGTCCGATTCAGGTGCCAATTCAGGTACCAAATAGAACCCATCATTGGTTTGATCATTGATAAGGTGAATACCCAGTCTATTCAATGCTAGGCATAATGAGTATAAGGACCTCAAAATAACCTCTTTTCGTCCTATGAACTTTAAGGTGTATGAAGTATCATATTTGACTCTTGGGACGGATCGATAGAGACTCCATTTAACTTAGGTTGATCTAGGCCGGAGGCAGACCTACGTCAGGGTAACCCTTCTTTGAAACACTTTGGTATTGCTCCTGGATCAGAATACAAATAATGAATCCGAGCGCATGGAGCCATCTCGTTATCTTCCTGTCAAGAAACAAATATGGTGGACTAGCCGATCTTTCTATCAGTTAATGAAGGAGCCCAATGCAAAAAAAAAAAAACGCATGTTGGGTCTTTGAAACAGTTCGAATCATTTCGATAATAATCAGTTTGATCTGTTTTACCGAGAAGGTCTACGGTTCGAGTCCGTATAGCCCTATACATTTTTGTATTCATTTCCTAATTAGTGCGCGTGACCGGCCGGTTGATTGTTCCATAGAAATGGAATCATTCCCACAGGATCACGGAGATCCCTCGGGGCATGAAAACAAGAATTTATTCCAATGGATCCAACCGGATCGGTTCAAATCTTGGATAAAAAAATCCATTCTTCTTCATTAATCTTCGTGTGTGAATGACATACGACTTTTTTCTTTATTGTTCATGATCCAGGATTTAGTGATACACCTTTGCTTTGGTATACCAAAGTCAATTTATGAAGTCAAAATCATAACATGGGCTGGCTCAAGAAAAACTCCAACCTAACCCAACCAAATCAAATCGAATAGTAAGTCACATGATCTAGGGCCTATTCTTGTTCTTGTATTTGTAGAAAAACCAGAGTTTCAAAAATGAAGCTCTTTGGTAAGTTTCATTGTACAATAGGCTTTTCTTCGTATAACCGGCTTAGCAAAGCAAAGCAAGTAGTCATTTTTCTGTTTCTGTACAATACTTATTTTTTTTTCTATTCCAATCTACCCCAATCCAGTTGTTCATCATTCCAATTCTACTTCTACCAATGCAGACTTTATGTAATAGGGGCCCATTTGAACTTGGATGAGTTAGGAATCCCCCGACGTATCGCCTTTTGGCAGAACAACAACCCCAATTCATTATTTCAGAGACAATAATTGGTCCGAAATGTATCAACGTTTGCGCCCTCTTCTATTTCTATGAGTTGGTTTTTGGATGGGGAGATTTTGTCTGTCGAATCGTTCGACAACGCGTGATTCCATTCGAAGTATCTTCTGTAGATCATTTACGATTCAG